TTGGAACGGTCGTATCGACCTTCTTGATAGAATTACCTATTAAAAAAGAATTTTCTAGCATTTGACTCCGTACCACCAAAGAATTGAATCGCACACCGGAAAGATAGCCGAGAAAGTTGATAGAGTACTTGCCTAAGTGGTTTAGATGAACCCTTCCTGGTCGAGACGACACGTAAAAATGCCATTGCCATAAACGGGCAAGGTAATAGTTCCATTTATTCATCAGAAGAGGCGTATCCTTTGAAGCGAGAATGTATTTTCCTTGATATCTAACATAATGCATGAAAGGATTCTTGAACAACCATAAGATGTCCTGCAAATCTTTAGCAAAGACTTCAACAAGATGTTCGCCTTTTCCATAGAAATACATTCGCTCAACGAGGACTCGAGAGGATGTTGATCGTAAATGAGACGATTGGTTACAGAGAAAAAAGAGAATGGATTCATATTCATATAGATGAGAATTATATAGAAACAATAACAATCTTGGATTCTTTTTTAAAAAAAGAGAAATAGAGTTCTTTGGAGTAATAAGAATATTCGCATTAAAATACTCGTGGAGAAAGAACCGTAATAAATATAAAGAAGAGGCATCCTTTACCCAGTATCGAAGGAGTTGAACCAAGATTTCGGGACAAATGGGGTGGGGTATTAGTACATCTAACACATAATTTAAATGTGACAATTTGTCCTCGAAAAATGGAAATATTGAATGAATTGATTGGAAATTATGAGATTTTTCAATTTCTTTCCCTTCTAAAAAAGCTACCAACCATAGGGAAAATGGAATTTCCACCACGACAGCAAATCCCTCTGATATAATTTGAGAATACAACTTATTTTTGTGGCAAAAAATTGGATTTTTGTTAGACTCATTAGCAGCAATACTCAAATTAATCGGTTGATACATTCGAGTAATTAACCGTTTTACACTCAGTAAACTAGATTTATTGTCATAAGACACACTTTCCAATGAAATCATCGAACTATTTAAACCATGATCATGAGCAAGTGCATAAATATATTCTCGAAAAAGAAGCGGGTATAGTAAGTCGTCTTGTTGAGATCTATCTAGTTCTAAATAGACTTGAAATTCCTTCATTTGAAATTAGATAAAAAAAAAAAAAGGAACAAGGGTAAGGGAGTTAGTATGCGATCAAACGATACATAGTGCGATACGGTGAAAACAAAGTATTGTAGTAAAAAAAGCCAATACCTCGAAAACGGGTCGACTCATCAACGGATTCTCTATCCTCTCATTTCTAGTTAATTTAATTGGTTTATGTTTGTTATACTATAACAAAGTGGTTAGAAACCCTTTATTTTTTCACTCCAATCGCTCTTTTGATTTTGGAAAAAAAGAACTATCTTTATCAATATACTGCTTCTTCTACACATTCATCTACAACCCATAATATGGATTCACAAATACTTAGGACTCATTAAATAAATCGATAATCCACTCATAGGAAAACCTTTCCCCACGTTAGGAACCAATATCTTTTTAACGTTTAATTAGGTCGGATAATCATTCAAATTAAGAAATGAAGCTCGTTACTTTTTGTTTCCCTATAATTGGAACCCTCGGGCTCTATCCATTTATTCACTCGACCCAACTTTGAATTCAATTTCTTTTGTTCCGCGCCAAGAATTCAAACTTGGTTTTGTATCGATTGAACAAGAATAACATATTATCAATATTATCCATTGATACGACATGCTGTTTTTTCCATTCATTCCTTTCAGGATCAGTCGTGGTCTTACAAACTCTTCCGAAGATTTGGACGAATCCTTTGCTTCATAGAAATGTGTAAAAGATGCTAGCCGTACTTAAAAGCCGAGTACTCTACCGTTGAGTTAGCAACCCAAAGAATTCAAGTGGGTAGATAGAATCGGAATAAAAAGAAATAAACGAAATGAAATTTCACAATCGAATCAAAATATTAAACTAGCAAGAACTCAAAAAAATTCTAATTGATTCTGAACATAAAAAGAAAAAAAAAACTATAGGACCGAGATAAATGGGTTCATTTCTCCACGACCAAATTCTATTTGGTCAATACATTATTGTCAATATGACATTAAATATCAAGATTGAAAAAATACTAAAAAAATACAATGACGAAAACAAAAAGAGTGAATTGTTTATTTATTAAATAAAAGTAAAATACAAATAACAAATCTAATTTTATATATTAAAAAGATATAATAAATATAAAAATAGATAAAGAATATCTAAAGGATTAGATAAATAAAAAGCTTTCGGAATACTTTTTTAGATAAATATTTAAAAAAACCGAAAAGAAAGAGGTATGAATAGAACAAAAAAAGGAGGGGGGTAGTAAGATAGTCACGAAAAAAGTCTACAAAACTATATAAGACTCCCCCACACCCTCTTTTTTTGTTCTATTCCTTAATCGAATTTCGTTTGATTAAGACTAAGTTTTGTAAAAACCCCCGCTTTCTTTGAAATATCATGAACGGTTCTTGTAAGTTGGGCGCCCTTGTCAAGGAAATATAGAATAGCAGGAACATTTAAATGGGTTTGATTATTTATCGGATCATAAAAACCCATTTTCCGAAGATCTCTTCCTTCTCTTCGGGATCGACCATCAATTGCAACGATTCGATAAACGGCTCATTGGGATAGATAGAGATGAAGAATACCCCCCCCTAGAAACGTATAAGAAGTTTTATCCTCCTACGGCTCGAGAAAAAAATGGTTAGAAATGATAGTTATGTCTATGTATAAAATTAGAATGCAAAATAGATCTATAAAATAATCAAATCAATTATAGATTTAAGTCCTTCTTTTTTTTGTTTCTTTTTAAAAAGAAACAAAAAAGCATCCGTACTCTCATAACTCAAGTTGGATAAGTTTCAAAGCCCAAACGAAAATCTTAGGCATTTCCTTTTTTGAGCGGTCTCAAGCCCCTTTCCGTTTTTGTTTGTCTCGTTTTGAATCGAATCGATTCTTTTCTTTTATTTTTCATTCTGATCGAATTGTTGGAGACAATTGAAAATGGTATTTCCTTGTTCCAGGATCCTTTATCTTTGCTTTAAATCATTGGGTTTAGACATTACTTCGGTGATCTTTAATATTTTTTTTTAGTTTTAAATTTTGAAAAAAAAAAGGGCAGCAACACACGCCTTTTTGATTTCTTTCTATCAAAGACTCAGATGAATAATTGATTCCTACGGGATAAACTTTTGATGAAAAAAGTTTTCCCAATTTCAACAAAATTTACCCTTGCTTTTGTTTTGGATTTTGAAATTGCTCGAATCTGATCCTTTCGATTTGTATATCAAAATTTACTTACGAAGTTTTTCCAACTTATTGATTGATATTAACCCTAGATCCTTGCCCCTGAGAAATGAAGAAATCCTTTTACTCGAGCTCCATCCTGTCCTAGTTACATTACCACCCACCAAAAGTTGGGGATTCTAATAGAACAGAAGAAAGAATGTCGAGCGAAGAGCCCATTCATATAAAATCAAAATGGTGGATGCAAATCCACAGCGGATCGTGTCCTTCAAGTCGCACGTTGCTTTCTACCACATCGTTTCAAACGAAGTTTTACCATAACATTTCTCTAGTTTGGAACTGGTATGTAATTGATTCCATTATAGAATCATGAATAGTCATTGCTTAAGTCTAGACACAGTCTTTTTCCTTGTAGATGAAGGGAATATTTAGGTTGTTAGTCTTTCATTCGGAATCCGGAAAGAAAAGATCAAATCAGAATAAAAAAAAAGGGCGATTTCCATATCCATCAGATTAGACTGAACAATTTTTGTTGGAAGTAATTAGATATATTGTATGTTAATTATTTAATAGTAAGGTAAGGGCTCACAAATCTTAAAAAAAGCGAAAGAACACTATCTCTTAAATCGAAGGATCGCAATCCATGTATATAAGCCTTTCCTCAAATTTTGAGTCGTTTTTTTGTCTTGGGCTTCAGATTCCATAATCGTTACCCAAATTTAAAATAATGTAAAATGGAAATAGGCTATATGAATCACCCCCGTCTCAATTGTTATTCCCGAGATTTACAATTATTGATTTATTCATTAAATAAAGCCCAAGACAAAATACCTAAAATTTTAGGTTAGGGTAAAAAAAAACCATTCCATGTGGAACAGGATTATTGGACCGACACGGATATTTCAATCGGTATCTTTCATTGCTCCCTAACTCTTATCTACTCTCACCCTGAATTCTTATTCTTTCCGCGGTGCGGGGATGCCTGAATCCTAAAAAAAAAAAGATCTTATTTGACGGGATGGTCGATCATTTTGTATAGATACAAAGACAAAAAGGCCCAGATTAAGTCATTGTTTCCTTCGAAATTTTTTGATTCTGTCCGGCCTGGGACGGAAGGATTCGAACCCCCGAATACCGGGACCAAAACCCGTTGCCTTACCACTTGGCCACGCCCCATTTCTATTTCTATTGGTACTAATAAACAGTAGTATTGGGATTGGTTGTTCGTCAATTCCAGTCCAAGCCCTAAAATTCGATTATTGTTTTAGGTTAGGATTGTGACACGCGTAGGTGTAAAAAAAAATTGAATTTATTGATCATTACATAGAATTTAATTAAGATATTGTATGAAAGTATGATTTCTTCAATTCTCACACGAGAATAGAAGGGTTTTGGTTTTGATTGGTTCGGTTCCAAGAAGTATTTTTTTGTCTAACTTACTTTCTTTTCTTCCTTTTTATCTTATATCAATAAGATATTAATAACTCAATCAAAATCCAATTATCTCGAAAAAAAGGTTTGTTATGCTTAATATCTTTCGTTTAATGTATATCTGTCTTAATTCTGCCCTTTATTCGAGTAGTTTTTTATTCGCCAAATTGCCCGAGGCCTACGCTTTTTTGAATCCAATTGTAGATGTTATGCCAGTAATACCTGTTCTATTTTTTCTCTTAGCCTTTGTTTGGCAAGCTGCTGTAAGTTTTCGATGAGACCTTTAATATTGGGCTAGACAATTTCATGATTTATCCGAGTTAGAGAAAAAAATTCTAACAATTGATAAGATCAGATGAGTCTTACACTATGAACGAACCCCCGCCTCAATTTAAACAGCGAAATTCCACGATCTAGTTTGATCCCTCCATTTGTTATTTGTTGATTATGACCCCTTTTCACTGATTCACTGAAACCATATTAGAACCAACCACAATATTGAATTTGAATTGTGTGAATTTCTGAAAACTCCTTTCTATTTATAGAATCGAAATTCTAAAAAAAAAAACTTCATTTCTTGATGTCAAAATCGTATATGTAGTATAAAAATAGAGAATCTATGCTTTTTTTTCCTTTTACCCCCAAAAATTATTTGGAGATTGTGTAATGCTTACTCTCAAACTCTTTGTTTACACCGTAGTGATATTCTTTGTTTCTCTCTTCATCTTCGGATTCCTGTCTAATGATCCAGGGCGTAATCCCGGACGCGAAGAATAAAAAAAAGAAGGAGTTGCTTGCTTTAGTCGTATAAATGTTCTTAGGGTTTTCTCAGTTCCACATCTGTTACTATTAAAAAAAAAGGAAAAGTGTTCGCTAAAAAAGATACGAAACGATCGACTGAAACGGAAAGAGAGGGATTCGAACCCTCGGTACAAATAACTCGTACACCGGATTAGCAATCCGACGCTTTAATCCACTCAGCCATCTCTCCTAATTGAAAAAAAAAAAATTACTATGTTACATTACACAAAAAATAATGCTTGAAAAAAGACCGCCTTTACTTTATTTTATATCTTTACTTTCTATATTCTCGATATTATCGAGAATATAGAAAGTAAATTGATTATATAGCTCATAGAAAATATAGCTTATAGAATATCTTTTTTTTTATTGTCTTGTGTATTCTATTATATAAATAGAAATAGATCTAACTTTTATCAACAATTCCATTTCTATCATTTATAGAAAATTCAAAGACAGAGAGCATTTGAAAGAGATAAAATAGAAAAAACTAAAGAAAAGAATATCCCTTTAATTTCGTTCAACGAGGCCCTTTTTATTTCCACTTCGACGGCCTGGCCTGGTCAGTACCCAGCTGGGCCCTTTTTTCTGTTCTAATGAACCATACCGCCCAACCATAGAAAAAATGCGAACCATACCATAAACAAAAATTATTTATTTTGATTTGATTTGAAAACCCAAAAATCAAACTTGTTATTGTGTTCAAAGAACAAGAAAAAGAAGTACTATTTCCATTCCTATGATGATAGAGAATTAGAATCAAAGTGTCATTTCTTATTATTCTTTCGTTTCTTTTTTTTTATCTCCATTTCGTTGACTTTTACTGGAAAAAATACTGAAAAAAAAAAAAAGGAACTAGGGATTTTTCACAATCCACTTCCTTTGTTATTAGGACTTAAGTTGTTTTTTCGAGCCATATCTGTCAAAATTCGTCCAAAAAAGAGTTTTTTTTTTTTTTAGGAATTTTGAAATTTAGTTATTTAAACGAAATAACTCCTCCCTTCCTAATTGCATTAGGACCCCTGACAAAGACGTCAACGTTCTAATTTTGAATTTGCATTTCATGATTATTTTGAATTTCTGTTCTATCTTGATTACATCCGATTCTCTTGTTCGACAAAAGTTCCTTTTTATACAATAATCCCATTGTAGCGGGTATAGTTTAGTGGTAAAAGTGTGATTCGTTCAATTAATACCCTTAAGAGTTAAGGGGTCCTTCGGTTTCATTTATATTCCAATCAAAAACTTTATTTCGTAAAAGGATTCAACTTTAATCCTTTCACTCTAAAATGAAAATAAAAAATTCGGGGAAAAATATCCGTTCTCGTGATTTGTATCCAAGGATCAATTCAAAATTGAAAATTTGGATTATGAAATCGCGAAACATAATTTTGTTTTTGAATTGGATCAATACTTCCAATTTTTTAAGTTTAAGTAAAGGATCCATGGATAAAGATAGAAAAGTCTACTAGTTCGAATCGTAACTAAATCTTCAATTTTGGTTTTTTATAGGTTAGGTTAGATTGAAGCAAAATAGCTATTAAATGATAACTTTAGTTTACTAAAGACATCAACTTAAATTTATATTCGATTTTTTTATTTTCATTTTAGCTCGGGGGAAACAAAAAACTTTTCCTAAGGATTCTCTCAAATAGAAATAAAGAACGGAGTAACTAGAAAGATTGGGGTTGTTATAATCCCACCCTTCTAGAGGGATCATCTAGAAAGCGAATTGTTTTGAATTCATTCAGACAAAAAAAGATGACATAGATGTTATGGATCGAATTTTGTTATTTTGCTTCCGGCTTCTGTCTGGTAATATATCCATCGTCCATAAAGGAGCCGAATGACCCCAAAGTTTCATGTTCGGTTTTGAAGTAGCGGCGTTATAAAGTCTGAATCGACGTCGACTATAACCCCTAGCCTTCCAAGCTAACGATGCGGGTTCGATTCCCGCTACCCGCTCCATATTCTAATTCTATCAATTAGAATATTCAATTTGG